CTGTATATGAGAATTTCATCTCGTACAGCTCAAGCAGAAACACCCCAATACTGGTTGCAATGGATACGTAATATAAAGTTTGAAACTTCTTATTCTTATTAGTCCGCTCAACCTTCTCCGAAGATAGGAAGGAAAAAGCTCTCAAATTCTTCTTTGTGATGATAATGCCAAAATATCAAGTCGGCTCATTTGTCTTTATGTTGATAGTTACAGGCCTCTTGAATCTTCTTTTTCCCTATTTTTATTTATTTTTTTTTGTGTCTAATTATAATTATTCGGATTTCTTTTTGTTTATTATTGATAGGAATTCTCTTGTTGAGACCCTATGAATCGATTGAAACCTCAGATTCATACTAAAACCACGATGATTGAATAAAGCCCCTAAGCCCAAAGGTTCTCTGAGTAAGAACCGTTTGATCATCACTTATTCAATTAATAGATGAAATGCCTAAAAATTCGGAGAAACATTTGATTTGTCCGTTGGTCAAAATAAAGAAACATAAACAGAATAGAATGTTTAAGGAAGAAAAACAAACCCTTCGATTTAGAATTCTAAAATAAATCTTTTCAATTTTTTTGAGTCCAGTCGCGAGGTCTGAATACTAGGCATGAATCATAGTTCAAATATTTCTTGATCTATTCCATATATTCTGTGCTCCAGATAAAAAAATGAATATCCGACGAGGCAGAACCCATCTCTCTCAAGATGACAGACCTACTCTCTGTACTATCAATAGGATCAATTATAACAAGTCACACACTCATATTCCGGAAATACAGAAAGAAAGGAATTCCACGGTCGAACTGCCAGAATGGCCTAGAAATCCGAGTCCTAAGTGATTCACTTTGGATTGAAAAGCCAGGACTTCGTGATTTTTATGGACCTAATTCATTGAAATTCCATCCAGTAAAACGGAAGAATTATAAATCTCCAAAATAATAGATAGGAATACTGCAAATAGAGCCATTGCGACCCCCATCAAAGGGGTAGTTCCCCACCCGGGGGCTACTTTACCATATTCCGAATTCAATGGTTTCAATAAATTCCCTACGGTAGTTCGTCTTGGACCAGATCTAGAACTACCCTCAACGGTTTGTGTAGCCATAAATCCTATTGCATTGGTTGAGATCGGTTGACTTTGTATACCATTCCGTTGTAAATAAACGATCTTATCATAGATCCATTGTGGTCTTTAAATTTTATAATAATGGAAACAGCAACCCTAGTCGCCATCTTTATATCTGGTTTACTTGTAAGTTTTACCGGGTACGCCTTATATACCGCTTTTGGGCAACCCTCTCAACAACTAAGAGATCCATTCGAGGAACACGGGGACTAGTTGAAGTAAAGTAATGAGCCTCCTATGATATGGGAGGCTCATTACTTTACTTCAATTTGGATAATGTAATGTAAAATAATGAAAAATCATTTCGCCTTTTTAGTCGGAACCTTAGGTGGCTCTCGAAAAAATATCGCGAAAAAAATGATTCCTAGAGTCGAGACTAAGAGGAACGTATAAACCAATGCTTCCATAAATTCGATCGTGGTTTACAATTATAGCTTCCACACCTGTTCATTTGGGATCATTTCCCAGATTAAGAAAGGACAAGAGTCAAAGAAAGGGGCGGTGATTCAAATCAAGATTTCTCTAGTACTCTATTTCAAAGTTAAATCACAAAAATCCAATGGAGGCGAAAGATACCAGAGCAATATTGTATCAGACTACTTGTCTCCTTGTAGTTGGATCTCCAAGTTTTTGAAATGCTCCAAATTCCACTTGAGCATCCAAATCTGGGTCAATACCAGCAAAAACATCTCTGAACAAGGTTCTAGCACCATGCCAAATGTGTCCGAAAAAGAAGAGCAAAGCAAACGAAGCATGTCCAAAAGTAAACCAACCCCTTGGGCTGCTACGAAAAACACCATCAGATTTCAAAGTAGCGCGATCTAATTCAAAAATTTCACCCAATTGAGCACGTCTAGCATATTTTTTCACGGTAGCAGGATCACTATAACTCACTCCATCGAGTTCGCCACCGTAGAATTCAACAGTGACTCCTACTTGTTCGACACTATACTTCGATTCTGCCCTTCTAAAAGGAACATCGGCTCTTACAATTCCGTCTCCGTCTACCAAAACTACTGGAAATGTTTCAAAAAAAGTAGGCATACGACGTACAAAAAGCTCATGCCCATCTTTATCTCTAAAGACGGGATGTCCTAACCATCCAACAGCTATTCCATCCCCGTTGTCCATTGAGCCCGCTCTAAATAATCCCCCCTTTGCTGGATTATTGCCAATGTAATCATAAAAAGCTAATTTTTCGGGAATTTTAGACCAAGCTTCTGATAAACTCTGATTTTCGGCTAGTCCGGCACCAACCCTTCGATATATTTCTTGCTGGAAGTATCCTTGATCCCATTGATAACGAGTTGGACCAAATAATTCGATCGGGGTAGTCGCGGAGCCATACCACATAGTTCCAGCAACAACAAAAGCTGCAAAAAAGACAGCGGCGATACTACTGGAAAGGACAGTTTCAATATTACCCATACGTAATCCTTTGTATAGACGTTGGGGCGGACGAACACTAAGATGGAATAGGCCCGCTAATATACCCAATGTACCTGCTGCAATATGATGAGAGGCTATTCCTCCCGGAACAAAAGGATCAAAACCTTCTACCCCCCACGCAGGATTTACAGATTGTACTTTTCCGGTTAGTCCATAAGGATCAGACACCCATATTCCAGGACCATACAAGCCTGTTACATGAAATGCACCAAACCCAAAGCAAGCTAATCCTGAAAGAAATAAATGAATTCCAAAAATCTTGGGCAAATCCAAAGAAGGTTTTCCTGTACGTTCATCACAGAATACTTCTAGATCCCAATATACCCAATGCCAGATAGCTGCCAAGAAGCACAAACCAGAAAACATAATATGTGCCCCAGCCACACCTTCGTAACTCCAAATACCCGGATTCGTTATAGTCCCTCCTGTGATACTCCAACCGCTCCATGAATTGATTATTCCTAAACGAGTCATGAAGGGTATAACGAACATACCTTGTCTCCACATTGGATCAAGAACAGGGTCGGAGGGATCAAAAACTGCTAATTCGTACAGAGCCATTGAACCGGCCCAACCAGAAACGAGAGCTGTATGCATTAGATGTACAGAAAGCAAGCGACCGGGATCATTCAATACGACGGTATGAACACGATACCAAGGCAAACCCATGGAAATACCCCTTTATCAAAGAAAAATAGACACTATGTAACTTTATCGCATTGGAAAAGACTATGCTATGGACCTCTCCCTTTCAGTGGATTATTTCGGAGCAAGGGTGAATATTTATTTAATTCCATTTCGTTGGTAATAATGGAACAATTCTGTTTGTAGGAACAAAGATAAGCAGATCTATTCTATACCCGATAAGTACCAATACGCAATGGGGAGATTGGTCCCATTTTCTATGAGCGAATGCGTAGATACTTGTTCATCATTTGAACAGCCCTACCCATTCGTAATAATTTACCTTTATTCATTTCGTCTTACTCTAGGAATTTTCCAAAATATATGGATAAAATACAACATTACGTTTCCACATCAAAGTAAAATATAATACTCAACTACCCTTTCTTTCAGTTGATGCCTATTGGTGTTCCAAAAGTACCTTTTCGGAGTCCTGGAGAGGAAGATGCAATTTGGGTTGACATATAGTGCGACTTGTCAGACATATTGGGTCGTATGGGATTTCCCCGTTCTCTCCCCCGCTGGAGATACCCTCTGTTTCGCCCAAAAAAGATTGCTTGAAAACCATCAATAATTTGGAGCGTGAAGTGCAATTAGATCCATTTTTGAGGGGGTTGAGATCAATATTAATATTATCCATTATAAAAATTTATGGTTGGCTTGCTTGGTTGGACCAATAAAATGAAGTATCCAGGCTCCGTTCAGAAAATACCCGATTGGTAATATATGTATGATTACCACTTCTATCATACCATACATAAGTCATTACTTTATAGCATATGAACGATCTCAAACTGTCAATCAATGAAATAATATGATGACTACATCAAATATTTGTCGTAAGAAAGGCATGAAAGAAATGATTGAAAAAAAGTCGTACCAAAAAAAGTGGTATTGGGATCATTTGTCCTATATGTGCAAATTGAAATCGGGCGGATCTTTACCCGGAGTAGAATATAAACCTAAAAAAATTGAGGAGGCCCATTCAGGAACAAGAAAATTACATCGTAATTTGGATTGGATTTCGATGAAACAATACATCAATGAGAGATTAATTCGATAAGTTTAGTGGATTCTCTCCGTTTTTACGGAGAGGCGATCAAAAAATCATCTTTCTTAAAAAAATAGAAGAAAAAGTCCCTTCATTAAGAAGTGGAAAAGTCCTACTATACTTTAACTATAAAATTTAACTATAAAAAAGAAGGCGGGCTGGAATCAACACATTGATTCTTTTTTTTTTCGCAATTTTTTTTGAACCGTATGCATCCAAAGGTGCGTGTACGGTTCCTAAGGGATAAAATTTTGTCCTAATCAACCGACTTCATCGAGAAAGATTACTTTTTTTAGGCCAAGGCGTTAATAGCGAGATCTCAAACCAACTTATTGGTCTCATGGTATATCTCAGTATAGAAGATGAGACCCGGGATCTTTATTTGTTTATAAACACCCCCGGCGGGTGGGTAATGCCCGGAATAGCCATTTATGATACTATGCAATTTGTGCTACCAGATGTACATACAATATGCATGGGATTAGCCGCTTCAATGGGATCTTTTATCCTGGTCGGAGGAGAAATTACCAAACGTATAGCATTCCCTCACGCTTGGCGCCAATGAGTTTTTTTATTTGATTTGAGAGAAAAAATAAGACTATGCCTTCGCGACATGTAATATGAATAAGAATACGAATATTAAGTAATAATAGCATGGCACTTCGAGTTCGATATGAACAAACCATTATTGTTTTTTCATAACATGAGATTATGTATCGGGCGAGTAATATGAGACAAAAAGTATCTCCGATTTGATCTTATCTATCCGGGATTCATTTCAGCGTCACAAACTTTTTTGTTTTCACACCAGAAGTCTCTTTCCAATATTTATGTTATGAAAGAGTACTCAAAAAAAAATGATCATTTTTTTTTACTTTTTTTTATTTTGATCGGATCAAAAAGAAACTTTGGGATTGCTGAATCACATACGAGATAAATGATAAATATAGAAAGCAACGGAACCATCATAGTATTTTTGAACCCCCCCCCGAAAAGAAGGTTGGTAAATGGATCACTTAAAGATTGGGATTTGATGGATCCTATTTCTCTTTTTGCTCGACCGAAAGGAAAAGTAAATTCCATTGTGGAGCCGTATGCACAAAAAATGCCTGTACGGTTGTTCAATTATATATATCTATTCTTATTTTATTCTTTTCTTGTTATTCTTTATCTCTTTCCTTCGTCCGATCGTACGAGATCGAGGAACCATTCATTATGTTATATCATCAGGGTAATGATCCACCAACCTGTTAGTTCTTTTTATAAGGCACAAACAGGAGAATTTATCCTAGAAGCGGAAGAACTGCTGAAACTTCGCGAAACCCTCACAAGGGTTTATGTACAAAGAACGGGCAAACCCTTATGGGTTGTATCCGAAGACATGGAAAGGGATGTTTTTATGTCAGCAACAGAAGCCCAAGCTTATGGAATTGTTGATCTTGTAGCGGCCGAAAATGCCGGGGATTTCAGGTAAATCCGAGATTCCATTTTGAACCATAATTCGGATGAACCTAAATTTCATTTTTTATCTGCTTACCGGGGTAAAATAAGGTAAAAAAAAAAAATAAGAATAATTTATAATCATCTGGTTAGGATTGATCTAAACCAGACCATTTATATACGATTTAGCATGCCAACCATTAAACAACTTATTAGAAATACAAGACAGCCAATAAAAAATGTAACAAAATCCCCCGCTCTTCGGGGATGTCCTCAGCGTCGAGGAACATGTACTAGGGTGTATGTGCGACTCGTTCAGATCATGAGCTGGAACAAAATAAAGGAAAAGTTTTTCCAGTATCAATGACCAGTACCAATGAATAGGATGGAAGAATTCCATTCAATATATGAAGCTAAAAAAACAAACCTCCATTGTGTATGAAATTTATGGTTTCTATTGGTGCAAATCCAATCACCTCAATTGGAGATGAGAAGCAATTCCCCATTGGTAGCAAATGGTTATCCATTAAGCGGGGGAAAATCAAATAGTATTTAAGAAGCAAAAGAATTATGCTCCCACTCTTGCAAGAACGGACTAACAGGGTCAGCTACCTAGCCAACCTTTGTAATTAAATACCGTTACTGTATGGGTAGATCTCATTGTGAAAAGACCTATTACTGGATAATTCATGGGTAGAGTCAAAGAATGTGAACTGTACAAGTTACTAATAACATTGATTAAATGAAGGGAGGGGCTCCGGTGTATAGAGAGGACCTCACCGTTTAAGAAGCAACCATAGAAACGATGGAACCCACTATTTATTTATGCATTTACCTTTACTATTTATTGATACTTTATACTATACTCAACTTAATTTACAATTTACTGTTTTGTTCTTTGTTGATACCTAGTATCAATACAATTTCCTTATTTCGGGGTTAAATGCCTGGAAAAAATCGTGGTTGGGAAGGTCATAGTAGCAAAAGCCATTGGAATTTTTTTATACATCGGAAGAATCCGTTTTGTTATTAATAGACCAGGAAAGGAGAAAAGAATGACTGAAAGAAAATAAATCAATTAGTTATTCATATTCATCAAAGTTTCATTTGATTCAATGACCAGAATTAGACGAGGGTATATAGCCCGGAGACGTAGAACAAAAATTCGTTTATTTGCATCAACCTTTCGAGGGGCTCATTCAAGACTTACTCGAACTACTTTTCAACAGAAAATGAGAGCCTTAGTTTCTGCTCATCGGGATAGGGGCAGGCAAAAGAGAAATTTTCGTCGTTTGTGGATCACTCGGATAAATGCAGGCATTCGTGAGAATGATTTATACAATAGTTATAATAGATCAATACATGATATGTACAAGAGGAAGCGACTTATTAATCGTAAAATGCTTGCACAAATCGCGGTCCTGAGTATGAATTCTTTTTACGAGATTTACTCTAGGAACATAGATGATTACCGAGTCGCTCCTAAGTACCCAGTCGCTCCTTATCGATCTATTTATGACGTTACCTTAGAGGAATACAGCCTCCATGATTATGATATCCCATTTTTTTATCATAAGGGAAGGAATACAGATAAGGGAGGGAATACACCGTAATGATTTAAACGGAGCCCCCGGAGAATGAGCTCCGGGAAGGTCGAGTATAAATTAATAGGATAGATAAATAGAGTCAAAATGAATGAACATGCTTCAATAAAAAAAAAAGAAGAAATATTTTTTTACTTTATTTACCTTACCTTACGCCTTTTTTCTTACAACGTGACAATCCAATCTGGATTCTCGAATTTTTCGAACAAAAAATCAATCTGAGTTGGGGTTCGGATTGGAATTTTGATTCAATTGCAATTGAGGAATAGGCCTATCTATTTATTTCTAGTTCGAGGACCCGTAGTTCTAGGAGTCGACTCAGTTCTCTCAAATTGTTTCTCATTATTAAGAAAAGGTAACAAAGATAAAATACGAGCTTGTTTTATAGCAATAGTAATTAATCGTTGTTGTTTCAACGTCAATCTATTCACTCGTCTAGATAATATTTTTCCTTGTTCACTAATAAATCGACTAATTAAACTCATGTTTCTATAATCAATTCGATCCCCCGACCCAATTGGGGGCAAACGCCTACGAAAAGATCGCTTGGATTTAAGAAAAAGTCGCTTGGATTTATCCATGGTTTATTCCTTATCTTTAAAATCCTATTTCTTAATTCTAATTTTTGATCCGACCGAAATAGGATTTGGTTGTTTTTATTTTTATAGTTTATTTATATATATTATTATATTTATATTATATTATTATGTTTATGTAATTGATTCCTGTTCCTTGGAGGGTTTACACACGCGTTACATTTTATCTATTTCTTTATCTCCCCATGAATTGTATGCTTGTAACAATAGGGACAAAATTTTCTCAATTCCAATCGACTAGGCGTATTGTGTCGATTCTTTTGAGTAATATATCTGGAAATACCCCGTGATTTCTTATTAATATCGTTTCGGACACAACTGTTACATTCCAAAATAACTCTTACTCTCACATCTTTACCCTTGGCCATGAACCTCCCTTTTTATTTTGGATTCACCCAACTCTTCCATTTTCGATCCGAAACAAGAAAGAAGTTGCTGACTCGAAATAAATCCAATTCTGAAATATTTCATTGCAATCAATATCAATAGAGAAATAATAAGTAATACAACGATTTCTAACTATCAATTAAATTAGTACCAGTATTAAATTTAAGTATCTTGTATGCTTTTGTTGTCCTCGAACCTTATTTTTTTTTTTTTTCATTTCTGTTCTCCCTCTATTAATTATTAATTCAGCCTAAACCCGAGTTTCGTTCCGGGTGAATCTTCTTTTTTATCCTAAAAAAATGACAGTCAAGAACAAAACAAAGAAGGGGGAGGGGAGTTAGTCACAGATAATTTATTGTATCTTTAAGCTTCTTCATCCCTAACTAGAATGAAAAAAAAGGGAATGTCAACGCATCTGGGAATAAACGATTGATCTCTATCAATAGACCTGCTAAAGACGCGAACCACAGAGTGCTTAACACGGGTGCCACAGAAAGATATGTTTTTATATCTCGCATTGAAAATCCTCCTTTTTTATTGTAATACATATATGATCAGATACATATGTAGTTAAGGATCACTTGTATTTGTACGGGGAATCCCTAACTAAAATGGATATAGCGACCCGATAAATTCTATTTTCTTTCCTTTCTTTACAACAGAAAAAGATGTCCACTTATTTTATGAATATTACCGATATCAATTTATTTATATGTTGGGTTTATAAAATGAAATTCAATTTATAGTAATAATTTAGATTACTATTGAAATTAAATATTCTTATTCTATTTATTATTTTCTATAATAAAATATTTAATATAAAATATATTTATTAATTTCTAGATTTCTAAATTTTAATAAAATTTAGAGTTTAATAGAATTATTTTATTAATCTTAATAATAGAATTCTATATATAGAATATAGAAATAAATTTAAATAATAAATAAATAGAGTAAAGGTAAATTTATCATTTTTTTTAAGATAATTGAATTATTCTTTTATTATATGTTTATATGTATATGAGATGAACAAAGAAGAAATGGCAAGATAAATTGTATAGTATATCAATAGAGGAAATTACGATGTGGAAAACAAGCCGGGGATTCTCTACAATGACACTGTAGGCTAATTGAAAGGGATGTAGCGCAGCTTGGTAGCGCGTTTGTTTTGGGTACAAAATGTCACGGGTTCAAATCCTGTCATCCCTATTTATTACTTTCTCCTATGTGTAGTAATGAAGGATCAATTGAGATCAATGAAAATTGGACATACATAACCCTTTCTTTATGATACATATGCATGCAAGATATATATATATATATAGTGGGGGGTTACAATAAAAATTGATTTATTTAAGGTCTTTTATATTGTGATAAGAAAGCGCTCTTAGTTCAGTTCGGTAGAACGCGGGTCTCCAAAACCCGATGTCGTAGGTTCAAATCCTACAGAGCGTGATTCTGTTCTTCTTAGCTTAGGTCGAATTACAATGAAATAACTTTACTAACTTAAGCAGCAACCCGAATTTGACCTCCTCCTTTCTTTAATCCGCAGGAGGTCAAGAAAAAAGAGATGTTATTTAAAAAGAGATGTTACTTAATCAAAGGTCCAACTGATCGCCGCGCCTGTATTGCAAATATGCAGTTACGAATAATCCAGCCAAA